AAAGGAATTACTGAATAACTTAGTAGAATTGAGATGACTGCTATAGATGGTCCGATACTGAATAAACGATTATCTCCTCTAGATGGAAGAAGATTCTCTTTGAAAAGTAATTTTGTACCATCTGCTAGAGCTTGAAGAATTCCTAAAGGTCCGGCGTATTCAGGTCCAATACGTTGTTGTATCCCTGCAGATATTTCTCTTTCTAACCAAACAATTACTAGTACACCTATTGTGATTCCTAATACAGTAGTCAAAATATAGACAAGCATCCATATGATCCCATAGACCTCTTGTAAGGATTCCAATCTGGAAAAAGAATTGATAGCTTGTATTTCTGTTGTATCAATTATCATTTCAACGATCAACTTCTCCCATAATGATATCTATGCTACCTAGTATCGTCATAATATCAGCCAATTTCATTTTTTTAACTAACTGAGGAAGAATTTGCAAATTGATAAAACCGGGTGGGCGAATTTTCCATCTCCAGGGAAAAACACTCTGATCTCCTATCAGAAAAATTCCCAATTCTCCTTTTGGGGTTTCGACTCTTACATAAAGTTCTTGCTGTGATAATTCAAAAGTCGGAGAAGGTTTCTTACTAATGAATCGATAATCAAAATCATTCCATTCGGGATCCCTTACTCTATCAAAGCGTCGGATTTCTAAATTCTCATAGGGCCCCCCTGGAATTCCTTCTAGAGCCTGTTGAATAATTTTTATAGATTCTGTCATTTCGCTGATTCGTACTAAATAACGAGCTAACGAATCCCCTTCTTTTTGCCATTGTACTTCCCAATCAAATTCGTCGTAACACTCATAATGATCAACTTTACGAAGATCCCATTGTATTCCGGAAGCTCGTAGCATTGGTCCTGATAAACCCCAATTTATTGCTTCTTCTCCGCCAATAATGCCTACTCCTTCAACTCGTTCTAAAAAAATAGGATTCTGTGTAATAAGCTTTTGGTATTCAGCAACCCCTGTTAAAAAATAATCGCAAAAATCTAAACATTTATCTATCCATCCATGAGGTAGATCAGCAGCGACTCCTCCGAGACGAAAATAATTATGCATCATTCGCATACCGGTGGCAGCTTCGAATAGGTCATATATCAATTCTCGTTCTCGAAAAATATAGAAGAAGGGGGTCTGTGCCCCAATATCTGCCATAAAAGGGCCAAGCCATAACAAATGCGAAGCTATACGACTCAACTCCAACATAATGACTCTGATGTAGCTCGCCCTTTTAGGTACTTGAATATTGCCTAACTGCTCTGGTGCATTTACAGTTATTGCTTCTGTGAACATAGTAGCTAAATAATCCCAACGTGTTACATAAGGCAAATATTGTATAATTGTTCGGTTTTCTGCAATTTTTTCCATTCCTCTGTGTAAATAACCCAATATTGGTTCGCAGTCAATAACATCTTCACCATCTAGAGTAACGATGAGTCGAAGAACACCATGCATTGATGGGTGGTGAGGACCCATATTGACTATCATGAGGTCTTTTCTTGTAGCTGGTGCAGTCATAGGTTTTTCCCCATTCATTCTTCCATGAATTGCTGAAAGTGAAAAAAAAAAAGAAGTTCATCAAAATTTAAACGATCAAAAAGATTCTTCAAATTAACGAGTTTTTATCTCTCGAATATCCAACTGACCAATTATTTCTTTATAACGTACTCTATTTTTTTTTGACAAATAAGCCAATAGCCGTTGACGTTTTCCTAGAATTTTCCGTAGACCTCTCTGAGATAAATAGTCTTTTTTGTGCAATTTCAAATGTGAAGTAAGTCTCCGTATCTTATTGGTAAAACTGACTACTTGAAATTCAACAGACCCCCTGTTTTCTTTCTTTTCTTCTTGTGAAGTAACGGAAATGAATGCATTTTTGACCATAAAAGAATTTCCTCTTCCTTTTTTTACTTTACAGATATGTAATTTTATCGATCAGAAATAATAATGCCAGTAATTTGAATGTGATATACATAATGATCTTAATTTCTTTATCGACTCCTAATTTTATCAATTAAAATGAATTAATCAAATTGGATTCGAATAGGGATACAAAAGGATGGTACGTTTTTGCACTCACAAAAGCGAATAATTTATATTTCAACCGAAAATGAAGAAGATTTTGTTGATTCAATTCACTTTTTATCTAATTGATACTTTATTGACGTATATTAGAATGGGATGTAAGACAAGGTATGTGTACATCTGTTTACTTTCATATACCATATACGGTATAGGATATATAGGAAAAATACGGTATTAACATTAACCAATTTTCAATCGTGGATACATACGTAGTCTTAACATATTGATACGACTGCCATTATTCGTATCAAACCAATAGCGATTCATACAAGCTAAATCTTCTAATCGATAATTCGGCCAAAGAAAGAACTTTAATTGAATTAATTCATTTTTATCACTATCAAGATGTTTACTTTCATCCAAAAATGGACTCCAGTTTTTTACGTTGTTCTCGTTACAAAATACCGGATTTCTATTCACACCATTTTTATTCGTTGAACTGAAACAAATTAAAATTCTCAATTCTCTACGACGTCTAGATGATAAAATATTTTCAGGAACAAGTAAATTCGAATGATTTTTATCTCTATTTCCAGTCATTCTTTGATGTTTTGAAATAGATTCATCAAAATTCTTCTTATCAACATATCCTCGTTCTCGATATCTTTGATTAATTTGGCGTTTACTCTTATGAACCAATGAAATACCTATGGTTTGATACATAATAAATTGTCCATCATTTTTTACAGACAGACGAACCGATTCGATAATCAATATCCCTTTTTTCATCAATTCTGTAAGAGGTAAATTCTTCTGAATCAGCATTATATTCAGACTCATTTCTCTTCTTTGAATAGAGGATATAGTAATTTTTCTTGGGTTTCTCAGTCTAAGCAGGAGACAATATACCTTAATATTATTGATCATTCTTTGATTCAAAGCATCGTCCCATCTCAATTGAAAAAGCAAATATCGTTTCAGGAAGAAATTTAGTTCTGCTTCCGTGTTGCTCTTGTATTGTTTTTTCGTTTTACGTTTTTTCATGTCTGATCGCGCATAATCTTCTTCAATATCTTTTTGTTGGTTTGAGAGAAGGGATCCAAGATTTCTTTGGTTTTGTGCATCTGAACCACGATCTCGTCGATCTGCGGGTTCTTTTTCTTCTTGATTTCGATTCTTTAATTCAAAAGATTTTTTTTCTTCATTCGATGGTATAAAAAAATGAACTTTTGGCTTTCCATTGACGTTTTTATTTTCACTAACATTTTCATTTATATTCAAATTTAAAAGAAGTAATTTGCTTGGTATAATCCACGGTTTCATTTTATATGCATTATAAAGTAGCACAAATTCGGGGAAGAACCAAAGTTCCAGATTGGATATAGGACAATTTAGTATTTCTTCATTCATTCCCATCCAATCAAAAAAGATTTTTTTATGATTGGGTGGATTGATTTCTAGATCTTGATGAATTGTAAGATAAAAAAGACCTTTCTTATCAATTTTATCAATTATTGGGTAATTATTAGTTCCAATCTTAGTTTTTTTATTACTGTTGGAATCGATCTTGATCCAGGCCTCAATATTGACTTTTTTTCTAAGACAAAACTTGATAATTTTCCAATCAAAATATTTTCTATCTGGATTTTTTTCCATATACATAATATCACCTCTTCCTAGATAATTATTGATAGGAATACCCCCCCATTTATCAAATAATTTGCCTTTAGGTGTGTTGTAATTATAAGAAATCTTTTGATTCGTATTTACTTGTAATGGTGATCCATAAACAGAAATATATGAGTTCCTCTTAGTTTCATAATTAATAGATTGATATGATAAAAGATCATATTTAAAGTATTTTTGAAAATGATCTTTTTGATTCGATAATGAATATACTTCAGAATCTTTTTGTTTTTTGTAATAAAGTAATTGGTTTTTTTCATATGAATTCCATTTCTTTAAATCTTTCTTTTGAGCTGTACGACATTGATTGACTCTATTTCGCCATTTTTGTGGGATTAATCTAGACCATCTAATCTGAGATAAATCGTATTGATAATGACCTCTTAACCAGTTTTTCCATTGATTCGCTCCATAACTCCGAAATTTCTTATATCTTAATTCAGAATGAATTATTCCTTGTGTTCCAAAAGAATCCTTTATCTCAGTCTTAAGAAAAAAAGATGTTCCGTGATATTGAAGAACAGATCTTAATTTATCCAAGTGGGTTTGGGATAAATTGTAAAATACATATGCTTGTGACAAGGCGGATAAGTCACAAAAAATAGGTGAATTCCTTTTAATATTAGTAATATTATAAAGTGACTTTTTTATAGTCGAAATAAAGTGAATTGTATTTTGATTTGTTTTATTAATTCTTTCTTGATTTGTTTCATTAGTGTAAATGTATTTATCAATCATTTTTTTTGTTGATTCAAGAAAAAGTTGTATATTGATTTGGGGAATATTAATGATACACCGAAAGACATCTATGTAGATTCTTTCAATGAAAATTTTTATAAAATAATGTAATTTACTGATTAATCGAGCATTTCTTCTTTTTAATATTTGCCAAATATTTTTTAGTGATTCTAGTCTTTTGGCATTATAAGTTGTTTTGTTAGAATTAATATTTATTCCTGGAGTTACTTTTTTTTTGTCGTTTGTAATTTTTTCTATTTGATTTCTAATTGTGCGTGTTCTATCAGTCAGATCCTTCAGTTTTTTTTCTGCCAGGGAATAATTTGTCCAATCTGTAGATCGAATTTGATTAAACGATTCATGAATTATCTGATTGTTGATTATCGAATCTTTTTCTTTTTTAGTTTCACTTAATTCATATACTTCTCTCAATCTAAATAACAGAATTTGATTTACTTTTGAAAGTACTTTTCTTATTCTTTTTATAAATAGAACACTTTTGATGACCCAATTTTTTGTTTCTTTTGAGACTG